AAGCCCTATGATGGGAAACTACCACGTTAGGTTTGGAGAGAGATGGGACCGGTTATATAATAGGGGAAGCAGATGCAAGCTTTTTCTTTCAATAGCCGGCCAAATGACTACAGGATCATCGGTCTACTCTACCTCAATTCACCATTTCGAACCTTATACAGAAGGTTTTTCCGTACCAGCTCCTTCTACCTATACCGCAGTTGAAGCACCTAAAGGAGAATTTGGTGTCTTTCTGGTCAGTAATGGAAGCAATCGTCCCTACCGTCGTAAAATAAGAGCACCTGGCTTTGCCCATTCACAAGGACTCGATTCTATGTCCAAACATCACATGCCAGCAGATGTGGTCACCATCATAGGTACTCAAGATATTGTGTCTGGAGAGGTGGATAGATAGGACTACTAGTTGCTCGATCAGGACCCTATCTTTATTGCGAGCCAAAAACCCAATTTATACGCCCCCTTTCTTTATTGTTGGAGATTCTATCCAATTATCAGCCCCGATGCGGAAAGGAGTAAAGAAAGAAGAGTTGAAGACGGCTTAACAGTAAGAGAGAACCCCCTCATCTCGTGGCTAGGAACATCTATGTAGATGGGATTGGATTCATAGTGCCAGTTAGGGGTAGGTATAAACCTTCATTCATCTTCTTCGATCTTCCTTGGAATATCCATCATCTTGGTCTCGACCTTGTTGAGCTCTCCCTGATCGAAAGTTCCTATTTTGCTGCCTCTTCGATCGTCTCCGACTCCCTAAAAAAGAAGATTGGTGACCTAGATGGTCAGGGTCTTTCCTTACCTTAGCTGAGCCTTATGTCCCTTCAACATTCCTATTCATCTTGCCTTGTCTTGGGCACCGCAGTGGACTGATTATCCTATATATAATATCTACTCTAAAGATTAAGAGGATAGAGGGTCTCCCTTCCATAGATTCGATTGGGATTGATTCTCAGGATCGAGCCCTTATCAGAGGCGTGCCTACCGACACCTGTCAAAGTCTTCGGCTTGCACGACGTCTCCTTCCATTTGCTCCAGCTATGAAAGAAAAGAATGGGCGCAACACTTTATTCTCTTCTACCGCTCTTTGTTTACTTCTGGCCTTCCCGAACTCCTACACGGGGGGAGTCAGATCTTGGAGTAAGCTCCTTTCCATGGGCAATCTACTCAAGAGTTTAGGCCCCTAATTCGGTCTATGTCTGAGCTGCTGCCGTACTCAAAGGCGAGGGGCTCAAAAAGTGGATGCGATCGGCCTCAGAGGAGAGGGGAGGCAACTTGGGATTCTAGGCAAAGTGCTTTTTTTGTATATAGGCCTTCGTATAGGATAGGATTTTCATTCCTCCCGCCAAAGCTAGAAAAGAAAGGAGCTCTCTCTTTTTTCCAGCCTTCTTTTTATTTTAAAGGCATATAGTGCGTTCTCGCTTTCAGGGGGAATTCTTGGAAAAATCTAGTACAAGGAGGAAGCGAGGGTGGGACAAGTGAATCCGATGTGAGGGAAGGATTGCTGCGTCAGTCGAAACTAGGGCTTATGCAATTGAATCAGAAATGCACATGTAAGATAAGAATGGAAGGAGACAGCCAAAGCAGGGATTGATCTATTCCAAAACCACTAGGCAGGGACCTATTCCTAAGCCATTTTCAGTAGACAGACAGGGAAAAGGACTAAAAACATTCTTCGCAAGATGAGAGCAAGCATTAGATGAAGCCGACTTTGTCCATCTCGCATATCAACTTCCTCTATCGATAGCGTAAAGCCGCCCAACACAGAGAACGAACATGGTCGGTAGGTAATTAATCTTCGTTTGGATAGCAGTACGGTACACGCATCAAGATATGATCTTTGCTTTTCCATCCCTGGCATTCAAAAGAAAGGGGGGAAAGGGAGAGTTAAAAGCACCCTGTAGATAAAGATCGAGAGCCTGTAGACCGGGGTTGAACCATATCCCCCTTCTGTTAATCGAGAGTGTGACGAAGTGAACCGCAAATATTGTGCGGTAAACTGATGCTGTGAGGCGGAGATAGCTGCACTTCTTGTTCTTTTTTCCCTTCGATTCTTTAACGCTTCTTTCAGGTCTCGCTACCCCTGACCATAAGAAGAATGTTATACTATAAGAGCGAGGTGCAAGTGCTGCATAAAGTTCTGTTATCCGTTGTTCAAGCCTTTCTTTGAGCAGAGCGCTTTCTTTCCGGTCATTGGCAAGCGCAGATGGGCTTTCACACCCGCTTATGTTGTGGGTGGGATGAAGGCATCTATCTTATTATATGGAAGAAGATCGTTAGATGGTTAGCGGCTAGAACAAAACAAGGGGCGTTGTATGGAGGTTTCCAAGCAGAGGTGCGAAGCAATTGAGATGCATATAGAATAGATGGTAGGGTTCCAAACCTCGCCTAGCACCGAAAGAGAAGGCCTTGTTCTGCAGGGTACGGCCCTGGACAGTGGAAAAATAGAATAAGATGGAGCCTACCTACTTGGTTCGGACGAAGTAGATAGATCAAAGGAATGGAATCCAGGTGGTTCTTATGCCACTTTTGATGGTCTCGGAGATAGATGGAAAAGCATTAGATCGATGGCCGGGGTAATTTCCTTCCCACTCCGAGGCATATTGATCTGGATCCCTGGGAACAGGTCTTAGAGAAGTAGATGGCTCGGCTCCACTGGGAGATGGGAAACTATATGCGGAGTTAGAGGCAGAGGGACTTGTACTTGGCTAACCGTCAGAGGGATGGTAAGTAGATTGTTCGATAGCTTACCCACGAAGATGGATTTTCTTCTGGTCGGCCACCATAGTACTAAGACTGAAAGCCTGCTAGGCAGTCTACACAGAAGGGAAGTCACCAAACGTGGGAAAGAGTACCTTTTTCTTACTCGAAGGAACCGCTACCATAGGATTGTTGACAAGGATGCCTTATTGTTTGGACTTTCATTAAGGATAGACCTAGGATTGAAAGAGTCGCAATAGATGGATAGCATCTTCAAGGGATTGATGGCTTCTTCAGGAAAGGCTTGGCCTCCAGAAGATGAGGACTTTTTCGGAAGGATAGAGTCATTGTATTCCCGAGTACTGATTCTCTTTTAGGATGGTATTCTATTGAATGAAGGCTACCTTCTTACTTGGCAGGATGGGGTAGACAGATATAGTACGATTGGATTGATGGATGGTGCACTATCCTTCTCCCAATCATTTCTCAGCAAAACCAATGAGTACAACTTATTAAAGGGAAACTACGAAAAAGATCTTAGAGCTAGCTCTCTCAATCATCCACAGCTCCGGGATTAATGTGCTCTTTTTTATGCTGGAGTCATAGCTTATCTAAATTCTTATTCCCACCCCTACAAGGTCTTTAAATAAAATGAAGATAAGACGATAACTTATCGTCTGCATCTATAACTACTTCTGGTTTATATACACTGCTAAAAGGTTGAATTCCAAACGATTAGGTTAGGGCAGGGTGGAGTTCCTCTTTAGCACTGTTCTTTTAGGTGTAGTTCCGTCTAATCAAGGTATAAAAGCAAAAGCAAAAGCCTGGTTAAGCTTCGACGAGCTGCCTATTGATATTCCTGACTTTTCCACTGTTGCTTAGTTCTGGGTAGATGGGTTGGGCTAGCCACACAGGTACGCCCGGGCCTCTGAGAGTGACCGACCTTGGCACCTTCACTCACTCAGTCCCCAACTATAGTGTGCTCCCTACCCAATGACTCTATTCCTGAGCCCATAAGCATAAGCAGAAGGATTGACCAATCCCAGATAAAGATAGACGGTGAACCAAGAAGATCAAAAAGCATTTTCATTCCCTCTCTTTTCTCCCTGGAAACTATACTGGGGAACTAAGCCTAAATGAAATGGTAGGTTTCGACATCTTTTTCCCTTCGCTGACTCTTTATCTTCAGCTTCAATTACAAAGCATTCTGCTTCCGAGAAATTCTGCCTTTGAGCGACGACTTTTGGAGCAGGAGTAATAGGGCGAAGCAAGCCTACACTGGCCACCGTCACCATCCTTTCTTTATTAGTTAGTGCCAGCTCTAGCTCTCCCGACGAAGAAATCTCTGTCCTACTGCACGCGTCGGTCTTTCCAACTCGACATGTGATCTCAACCTCCTCATTACGAGGCGGGCAATGGAATGAAACCGTCGGATGCTAATCCTAGGTTCACGAATCCGAAGAAATCAAACTGACTTACTGTCCTCGGAGACATTTCAGAGGTCTTTGATAGAGTTCAATCAGCCCTTTTCCACAGTTAGAGGAGTGGCCAAAGGACGAGAATCAAGCATGTCTGCACGAGGCAAGAGATCTAGGGCATATTTCTGCTGACGAAGGATAAGAGTGCGCCCCTGCCGATACACTTCCATACCAAGAAAGTCGTGGAGAAGGCCCGACGTCTTTCATATTTTCATGAGCATGCAAGAACGAAAGAAGAGCAAGTATTCCCTGTTGATCACTACCTGTGAGAAAAATATCATCGACATATAAAAGAAGGTAGATACTATCCCCAGATGTGTGACGAATGAATAAAGAGGTATCACAGTGGGGCCTGTCTTCTGTCCGGTTCTTGGGTCCGGTCGAGCCTCTTTGAAATTACATCCCTGCCTCTCGTCTAACTCGAGTTGCCCCGCTCCTTTGGCAGTTAAAGTAGCTCGCTTCAAGAAGTAAGATTATATCCCTAGGGGTATGTTACGAGCAGAAGTTCTCTTGCTAGTGGAAGTAAGAGTAGCAAGGTTAGGACCGCATATAAATAGAATAGGGGAAAGAAATTTGATTCCCTAGAAGTTTGTCCGGTTGGGAAAGCCAGAACTCTTGTAAACCAGCTTGATAAAGGGTAGTGGTAGGGACAGTCTCAGTACCACTTTCAGTGCGATAGTCCTTCATTGCGACTTAGATTGCACGATCAAGATCAAAGTGTCCGTTCGGTAAGTCAGCCAGTCGTCATCTTATCTTGAACGAGCATCGTCGTCCCCATCACTTCCTCATCCTCAACCTCTAGAGGAGTGGAAGAGACTTCTTTGTCCTTCT